ACGAGCAATCCCATCCCCCACTTGAACTACGCGGCCAATATTCTCAATCCCAACTTTCCTATTATATTGTTCAATACGTTCGCGGAGAATTTTATTAATTTCGTCGACTCGAAGGGTTGCCATTAGTATTTCTTTAATTTTTTTTTTGGAAGCAAAGGGAAAAATAATGCCTAAATTCTAAACGAAAGTAGAAGTTCAAAGCCTAAGAAAAATAAATTTAATTATCTCTTCCATTCTATGGCCCCGAGAATGCCAATATTAGCACGAATCGTACGGAAATGTAACTCAGTATTCAAACAACTATTCAGAGTTCCTAGAGCTCCTTGTACGGCTTGTTGGAAAACCCGTTGTCGGACCTGATTCATCGCCCTTTGTTTTTCAAAAAAAAGGGTTTCGTTTTTAGACTTTTCTAATTGTTCCAAACTAATAGAAGTAGCGTTAATCAAATTTTCTTTTTCTCGTTCTATCTCAGAGTATCCATTCATTCGATACTCATCTGCTTCTAGTTCAACTTTCTGTAATCGAATACGAGCTTTTTCGAGTTGTTCAAGGGTCCCTCTACGCAATTCTTCCGAATTTCGAATAGTACTTAAGATCCTCTGTTTTCGATTATCTAATAAATCTTTTAATGAAAGTAGATTATCTTGCTATTAAGTTTACAATTTTTATGATCTCTTCCCGAACCAAACATGAATCTTTCGATTCATTTGGCTCTCACGCTCCTTTTTTTCTTTTTTGCTATGTATTAGGTAGGGCTATTTCCATATCTTTTTTTATGTAATGAGCCTATCCTCTATCCTCTCTTTTCTGTTTGTATTTTAATATACCGAAACTTATATAAGACTAGATAAATATTAAGAGGACTCTTCCGACTAGATAAAAATCTATCATGGTCAGCAAAGGTGTTTCTTTATTTGTGTTTGCTCTGTTAGTTAATAATTTCAATTTCATTAAGAAAAACAAATTAAATAAATGGAAAATGAAAATGGATGGAATTCCTTTTATTTTTTCTTCAAATCCAAAAAATTTCTCTTTTTTTTATACATAGGTCGTCGATTCGGCATTGGAAAAAGGGCAGGGTGCCCTTCTAGTAAATAGTTCAACCTATTTTATCGATATGAGTGTTCTATATCAGAAAAATTCTACACTAGTGATTTCCCGTTTAAAGGGTTTTGATACTAATACTAATATAGTTGTAGAAAGAGTACCCCTTTTTGCCTGGACTTCAAGCAGTTTAGCTTTAACCGTGTTAATGGTCTCACATTATTGGTCTATAGAGAATCAAAGTAAATTTACCAATGAGTCGCGAAATGCTATGGTTCTTCCATATGATTTCTTAAGTTATTCAGAAGTAATTCGTCGAGATCGTGCACCTTTTCTTATTTATCCCAAAAAGACTCAAAAATATTCTAAAGTGCAGCCGGATAGATCCAATCTATTTTTGAAATAGACAACTCGCACACACTCCCTTTCCAAAAAAAATCAATACACCAACCACTACAGTTAGATTTATTAGATTTGTTGCTAAAATATCGGTATTAAGCCCGAAACTCCCAGCGAATGGCCAGTGAGCCAAAAAAACGAAAGAATGGGTTACATTTTTCATATGCTCTCCTCTTATAGATAGGACGAACAAAGAAGAAAGTTTTTCGATCACTTACTTCGCTCGCCCTTTTTTGATCGGTTTTTTTAATGCAATTTTTTTTAATGCAAATAGATTCAATCTAATAATTTCTTTTAGATTTAGTCTTACGTCTCCTTTGACCTGTGAAAGATCCCCTTTGTTGAAATGTTCCCAAAATTCCTAAAAGAAAAGGAAAAAGACTTTCCACTGTCCTAAACTAAGGACGGGAAGGAAGAGGGTGAGCATATCCTCTAAATGGATCACGCTCAAATCAGCCCTTCCTGGGATTCCCGGGGTATTGTCTGTCCCGATAAATAAAAAATCTCCAGAATAATATAATAAATAGGAGTAAAGTATTGATATACTTGGAATTACAGAAGCAAATACCAATGTACTAAAAAAAGAAAAAAGTATCTAATCTAAAGGACTCATTTTCTTTTTTAGGATTAAACAAAAGGGTTCGCAAATAAAAGCGCTAGTGCCACAACCAGTCCATAAATTGTTAAAGCTTCCATAAAAGCTAGACTAAGCAATAAAGTACCTCGTATTTTCCCTTCTGCTTCTGGTTGTCTCGCAATACCTTCTACAGCTTGTCCTGCAGCAGTACCTTGACCAACTCCAGGCCCAATAGAAGCAAGCCCTACGGCCAATCCAGCAGCAATAACGGAAGCAGAAGCAATTAGTGGATTCATGGTGAGTTCCTCGTGTCAAAAAAAAAAAAAGAAATGGTTAAGGATACAATCAACCAAGAAATTATTACTTCTAACTTCTAAGCTCTATTGGGTAGAAGTAACTAAAAAGTCGAAATTGAAATGATAATCGAAATCGTCCGAATTACTTCGATATCTCGTTTTTAGTTTCTAATCATTAGAGGTTTGTGTAAATCCACACGATTCTCACTATTCTATTTCTCTTTCTTTTCAACCAATCACTCGTTCATTCCATCCTCTTTTTTTTACTCTTGGATATCCTTGAGTTCCCGTTTTTTCTCTTTCATCTAATCCATAATAAAAGACGAAATACAGGAAGAACCCCTATTGAAATCGAACTAATCCAAATCCAATAGGAATCAAATCAAGATATACAATTGATAACAATATGCTGCATAGAACTAGATATGGAATCCAATTCCATATAGAAGGGAATTCTATATATCGGATTACATAATGAATCTAACTTAGGAATAAAAAAAATCCCATATACATTTGTTTCTTCTATTTTGTTTGCATATTTTCTCATTTTCTATTGAATCCGATTCTAAAATCCTTCCTTAGAAAGCCGCACAAAAGATGACTGTCTTATAGACATTAAGGATATAGATCTAACCTGACCCCGTCCCCCTGAATGCATATATACTTTACCAATTCCGTAATATAGTCTATTCTCTCGCCTACAACTTTAGGTTGTATATTCATACGCATTTCGAACTATTTAGTTTTCCAACTAAGAGGATTGTCCGGAATAATGCATGAATTGGGCTAAGCTAAAAAAAAAAGACTATTTTGAAAACTAGTCAATTCAATGATGACCTTCCATGGATTCACCTATATAGGCTGCGGCTAACGTTGCAAAAATAAGAGCTTGAATACCGCTTGTAAATAATCCAAGAAACATGACCGGTATAGGGACTACTAAGGGGACTAAAGAAACAAGAACAACAACGACTAATTCATCCGCCAATATATTTCCGAAAAGTCGAAAACTAAGCGATAATGGTTTTGTGAAATCCTCTAGAATGTTAATTGGTAAAAGGATTGGGGTTGGTTTAATATATTTCTCGAAATAACTCAATCCTTTTTTGCTAAGACCCGCATAAAAATATGCGGCTGATGTTAGTAAAGCTAAAGCAACAGTAGTATTTATATCATTCGTGGGCGCCGCCAATTCCCCGTGGGGTAACTCTATAATTTTCCAAGGTAAAAGAGCACCTGACCAATTCGAAACAAAAATAAAAAGGAACATAGTTCCAATAAAGGGAACCCAGGGACCATATTCTTCTCCAATCTGAGTTTTGCTCAAGTCTCGAATAAATTCAAGGACATATTCGAAGAAATTCTGACCGTCGGTCGGGATGGTTTGCGGATTCCGAACAGCTATGATAACTGAACCTAGCAAAATAGTAATTACGACCCAAGAAGTGATGAGTACTTGGGCATGAATTTGGAAACCTCCTATTTGCCAATAGAAGTGTTGGCCTACTTCTACACCCGATATATCATATAACCCCTTGAGTGTTTTAATGGAACATGGTGTAATATTCATATTGTCCTCTGATAAAAATTGAACTTCAAAAAAGGAATTCTTTTGATTCAACCATCTCTTTCTCAACTCAGCAACTTGAAGTATTAATCTTATATTTAGGATACCAAGAAATCACATCAGATCATAATATATATCAATACCCTCTAATATATATCAATATTCCCTTTCTTTTATCTATGTAAAACAAAAAAGAACAGTAACTGATCCCATAAATCTATGCAGTTGTTCAAGAATTCCCTATTCTTCTTAATCAACGATTTCTTATATAGAGAGAACGGCCCTCAGAAATAGCAAATACTAATTTGTTAAGAATTAATCGAATTGAAGTCATAGTGTCATCGTTGGCAGGAATCGATATATTCGCGAGATCTGGGTCACAATTTGTATCGACTAAAGAAATAGTAGGAATCCCTAAAATGGCACATTCCCGAAGAGCTATATACTCTTTTTGCTGATCAAGGACGATCACAATGTCAGGCAACCTCGTCATATATTTGATCCCGCCGAGATATCTTTGCAAGGTAGATAATTTTCTCTTTAAGATTGCCGCATCTCTTTTTGGGAGATGGCTGAATTTTCCCTTTTTTTCTTCTGCTCTTAAGTCTCTAAATTGAGAAAGTCTAGTTTTGGTAATCGACCAATTTGTTAACATACCACTGAACCACTTTTTATTAACATAATGACAACGAGACCTTATTGCAGCTGATGCTACTAAATCCGCTGCTCTTTTTTTGGTACCAACAATTAAGAAGCTTTTTCCCTGACTTGCTGCATCAAAAACTAAATCACAAGCTTCTGATAAAAAACGAGCCGTTCGGGCGAGATTTGTAATATGAGTACCTTTACGCTTTGCCGAGATGTAAGCGGCCATTTTAGGATTCCATTTCTTAATACCATGACCAAAATGAACTCCTGCTTCTATCATCTCTTTCAAATTGATGTTCCAATATCTTCTTGTCATTTTTTCCACACTTCCTTTTTCTTTTTTCTTTTTTTTCGTCTTACCATTACGGAATTGATTTCTTTTTGAAGATTAAGAAAGAGCCGAAATAGCTTGAAATAAATAATAATTGTTCCGATGGAACCTTCTACTCAGAATTGGCCATTGATACATGGTATAAACATAGCCTTAATGAATTAACTGACTTTTCTTTTACTTATTAAAATACAAAATCTAAAATCATACCTGTTAGCATTCTAAGGTCAAAAGTATAGTTTAAATTAAAGTCAAAAAAATCTGCTTTATGTATATTTAAATCGTATAAATAGGAGTAAATGGGGCTTCTGATGTCTCATAGAAATTGTTTGTTACGTCAGAATCAGAAGAAACTAATTCTGTATGGAGAAACAAAATATCTCTCATTTCCGGCGCGAATAGATTTTTTTTTTTTATTTCGAAATAAAGGTTCTTGTCTTGTGGGGAACGATGCACAAATTTTTGGAATCCGGTACCAACAGGTATAATCCCCCCCAGAACTACGTTTTCTTTCAGGCCTTTCAACCAATCAATACGACCTCGTAGGGCAGCTTTTGCTAAAACTCGAGCAGTTTCTTGAAAACTTGCTTCAGATATGAAACTTTGGGTATTCAGGGAAGCTCTTGTTATTCCCAATAAGATTGCCCGATAATAGATCGATTCGTCCAAAGCCCGCCCCGCTCGTTCCGCTCGCAATAGTCCTATTAATTCCCCGGGTAAAAAAACATTAGACATTCCATCTTCGGAAACCCTTACTTTTGATGTTACTTGGCGGATAATAATCTCTATATGTCTATTATGGATCTGTACCCCTTGGGATCGATAAACCTTTTGGATCTTATTAACCAAAGAGATACGACTTTGGGCTATGGTTAGCTCAGCTCCGATCAAGAATCCCCAGGGAACCCCAAGAATTCTTGGTATATGCTCATTCCAATCCTCAATTCTCCTTTCGAGATTCGGCGATAGTGAATAAATTGAACGCGCTTCGAAGATTTGTTCCACTTTTGGAAGACCTTGCGTTATATCACTAGATCTCGATTTTTCATATATAAACGTAACTAACCTATCTCCTTTGTAAAGGATTTTTCCATAATGACCGTGAACAGTTGCTCCTATAGTGGCCAAATAAGGCTTAGCTGCTCTTAGAATAAAGGAGTCCATATTAACAATGAAAATTTGACCAGATTTTTTTATGTCCGATTTAAATAAACATACATTTTCGCAAATAAATTGTCCAAGGTGAATTATTGCCGATGTATTTTCCCACGAGTCATGATGGAAGAAGTGCCAATTCAAATGGAATGGCTCCAACATCATGTTACTGTCGAAATTCGAAATCCTTTTATTTTCGGCTATTAAAGAGTATTTAAGTCCTTGAAGTACTTGTAAGGTTTGTTTCAAATTGTCAAGGAACAAGTATTTTTTTAACAAGATCTGGTTATGGGTTAATAAATAGTAAGATGAAGAAAAATTGGATATACTAGGTATAATAGCGCCTAAGAGCCAAAAAATATCTCGAATAGGAATTCTAGGATTCGATTTTTTTACCGCATTTGGATATTTCGAATTCTTGAATAAACCAATTCGAGAACAGTTGGATGCCGACAAAATCATCAAAGACGGATATTCTTTATTTCGATTCAACAAGGTGCCAATAGCTTCTTTATGTTGGCTAAGTGATTGAATCTTCGCCTTGGAATAAAAGGAATTGGTATTGTTGCGATCTAACCTATTATTGGGAATCGGTCCTACACTTGTCCTATCATACCTTCTTCGTGTATAAGAAATAGTAGACTTGACTAATTCAATTCTTAGGAAATAGCGAATCAGATCATTTATTCTTACCTCAACAAGAGAAGCACGAGCCCCCTCTTTATCTTCTTGTTCCCAATTCACTACTAAGCAAGTTCGAACGAATTGACTATTCGTGTGATAAATTCTTTGAGTTAACTTGCTATTTTCATGAGAAATAAAATTGACAAGTCGAAGTTGGAGATTATCCTCTTCTTGCAGGAGATCCTGCGGGAAAAGTGTTACGAAATTTCTCCCTTCGTCCATTTCATATGCGACTGCAGGTCGAACCGAAACAAAATACTTTTCCTTGCTTTTGAGAATTTTTTTCCGTTGAACATAAACCCAATTTTTCCTTTTTTTTGATTCCTTAGAATCTTTTTTTTCTCTTTCTGGTGGTATCAAACTGCTACCTAATATCTTATCCGCCCCCTCAGGAAAATGAATATCTCCGGAAAAGATTTTGAGTTCCGTATGGCTTTTTTTTCTCTTCACTCGGACCAATCCACCTAGTCGACTTCTTGTATTTTTTGTGAGTTGTGTATCCACTCCAATAATACTATTGTCAAGTACCTTTAGGGATGAGGATCTCGGCACGATATGCAGTTCTTGAAGAATGAAAAAAAACCGATCTACTTCTTTTTGGTATTTTAGACTAAATTCTTTTGTTCCTCGATGCTCAATAAAACCCTCTTTTTTTAAGATAGAATCTTCCTCTGGGCTCCCGTATTCGTCTTCTGAATCTTCCTCTGAGTCTTCTTCTAAAGTCTCATATTCGTTCTCTGAGCCGTCTTCAGGGCTCCCATATTCGTCTTCTGAGTCTTCTTCTAGAGTTCCATATTCGTCCTCTCGGGTTTTATATTCGTTCTCTAGGCTCCCGTATTCTTCCTCTGAGTCTTTCTCTAGAGTCCTATATTCGTCCTCTAGGATCTCATATTCATCTTCTAGGGTTTCATATTCGTCCTCTAGAATCCTATATTCGTCTTCTAGGGTTTCATATTCGCCCTCTCGGGTCCTATATTCGTTCTCTGGGCTCTTATATTCGTACTCTGAGTCTTCCTCCCGAGTCCTATACTCTTCCTCTCGGGTCCGATATTCTTCTTCTAGAGTCCTATATCTAAATTTAACAATTCCTGAACCCCTTTTATCTTTTCTGTATCGTGGATCGTCAAAATAAGCAAAAATATTATTTCTACGTAAAACACCCATAAAAGGTATTTCAATTGAAATCCCCAAACAGGATATTAGTTCTTTCTCTTGTTCTTGATGATATTGTAATGGAATGACGAACCTATTTCTTCGCTTTTTCGCCAACAAATCCGAATTATCTTGAAGAATAAAAGGATAGACTAAATTCCAATGACCGTTGGACACGATTCGATCTGACGTTAAATAATCAGGAATTTCCCTATCTTTTTTACCAAAAGTATCCAACAGTCTATGGCTTACTTGATCATTAGCCATTGAGAGGTCAGAGATATATCTTCCGTCAACAGAAAAAGAATAAGTATTCATTTGATCTTGATCCTTGTGGAGCGAAAAAGATGCTATACTGGATCTGCACATACTTACTGACAATATCCATAAATGGCTTGTTTTTGGTAATCGACGAAGATTACCATATTGATATTCGGGCGCATGGTAAACATCAGTACTCCAGTGCATTTCCCCGTCAGATTCGGAATAAATATGCTTTTGTACTTTTTCTTTAAAATGCAAAGTGGACGTTCCGGCACGAATCTCCGCAATTACTTGTTCGGATTCTACATATTGATCATTTTGCACTAGAATCAAGCTTTTTAACGGAATATTCACACTATGTAGAATATCCTGACTCTGAATAGTTACATGCAAGTCTATATAGCATAGAAAAGCAGGCTGCCCATGACGGGTACGTGTGGGGTGAACCAAATCCTCATTGAATTGGATTTTTCCATTCGAGGGGGATCGTACAAGGTCGGCAGTACCCCCTGTGAATACTCCACCAGTATGAAAAGTTCTTAATGTTAGTTGAGTCCCTGGCTCCCCAATTGATTGACCCGCAATAATACCTACAGCTTCCCCCAATTCGACCAGATCGCCATGAGTGGGACTCCGCCCATAACATAATTGACAGATCCAAGACGTGCTCCGGCAAGTAAAGGGGGTTCTAATATATATTGGTTGTGCTCGAAACGGTTGTGCTCGAAAGGCAGTTATGAATCGATTGACTAATCCTATTCCAATATCTTGATTTCGAGCAGCAATGCATCGTGAACCAATATATATATCGTCTGCTAATACACGGCCAATTAGTGTTTGTACAAAAAGTTTTTCCGTCATCCCATTTTGAGGACTCACAGAAATGCCTCGGATAGTACCACAATCTCTTCTACGCACAATAATATGTTGAACTACTTCAACAAGTCTACGTGTAAGATATCCAGCATCCGCTGTTCGTACAGCAGTATCTACAACCCCTTTTCGGGCTCCGTAGCAGGAAATTATATATTCTGTCAAAGAAAGTCCCTCGCGTAAATTGCTTTGAATAGGTAAATCAATCATTTGTCCTTGAGGATCCGCCATTAACCCTCTCATACCTACTAATTGGTGTACTTGAGATGCATTTCCTCTGGCTCCTGAAAAAGACATTAGATAGACTGGATTAGAAGGATCCGTTATTCGAAAATTCGAATTCATTTCTTGTTTCAAATATTCACTTGTAGCATACCATATCTCAACGGATTGGCGTAATTTTTCTACCGCGTGTACAGCTCCATAATAATAGTGTTTCTCCAAAAGAAAACTCAGTTGTTCCGCGTCTTGGACTAACCATGCTTTAGAGGGTATTGTTAAAAGATCCTCGATTCCTAAAGAAATCGATGTACTAGTGGCTTGATGGAAGCCCAGAGTCTTTATTTGATCCAGTATATGGGATGTATATCCCATTCCGAAATGATCTATTAATTTGCTAATAAGTCGTTTCATAGCAGTTCCATCTATCTCTTTATTATGAAAGACCAGGTTGGCCCGTTCCGCCATACATAAGTACCCCCCCTTTTTTGGCTGAGTAGGATTCGACAATTGCTGAGTAGGATTCGACAATGGGCCCGAGTCAGTGATTTGAAAACTAAATTTACTCCCTTTCCTCAATCTCAATCTGGATTTGCGCGGCAAAAAGATGGTACTAGCGAAATCGGAATGCCCCCGAAAGGGGCATCGCCGAATCTAACTTCCTTGTTTAGATAGTGTATGAATAGGCCCGACTAAATCCTTGTATGGCTTCCTCTATTTCTCTATAAAAAGAAATATGACCAAGAGTGGTTCGAATGTATGTAGAACGGATTTCTTTTTTTCTATTTCCCACTATTAGATAGTGGGCATAAATCTCATGATAAGTCCCAAAAGATTCATATTGAACTTCAATCGGAACTTCTCTTGACCCAATGATGCGTTGATCTAGTTTCCATCGGAGCCACAGGGGACTGTTTAAACCGATTTGTTTCCGTCTATAAGCTCCCAGTGCATCATAGGAACTAGAAAAATGAGGTTCTTTATCTTTCGTATACTTAGAATAATAATTATTATTATAGTTTACTTTTTTATTTGGAGAGTTTCCGCAACTATTATATCTATTTGCACAAATACCTCGACGGTTTCCAATCGTTAATACATAAAGTCCGATAAGCATGTCTTGGGTTGGCACGCAAATAGGATCTCCAATAGCGGGAGACAGTAGATTCATATGAGAAAACATAAGTAAACGAGCTTCCGCCTGAGCTTCCAAGGATAAAGGTAGATGAACAGCCATTTGATCCCCATCAAAGTCCGCATTGAAACCCTTACACACTAATGGATGTAAACAAATAGTACGTCCCTCGACTAAAGTGGGTTGGAAGGCCTGTATGCCTAATCTATGCAGGGTAGGTGCTCTGTTCAACAGTACAGGATGTCCCCGCATAACTTCTTGAAGTATTTCCCATACAACGGGTTCCTTTTCCCAAATTTGCCTTTTAGCAATCCTGACGTTAGAGGTAGCACGTTTCGTGATTAAATCGCGAATTACAAATAGCTGAAAAAGCTTTATTGCTATCTCTAGAGGTAATCCACATTGATGTAATGAAAGCGAAGGACCCACAACAATGACAGAACGCCCCGAGTAATCGACCCGTTTTCCAAGCAGAGTCTCGCGAAACCTCCCCTCTTTACCCTCAATTACATCTGAAAGTGATTTGTATACTTTATTGTGACCATCCCTTGTCGGTTGCCCGCGGGACCTACTATCAAGAAGTGTATCCACGGCTTCTTGTACCAATTTTTCCTGGCAAATTACTAAATCTGCTGGCGCTAATTCACTTCTTTTTAATAGATAGGAAAGGTTGTTGTTCCGACGGATAACTCTCTTATAAAGTTCATTAATATCCGAAGTCACTACTTTATCCCCAGACCTATAAACAATGGGTCTCAATTCGGGAGGAAGAACCGGTAATAAGCACAAAACCATCCATTCTGGTTCTACATTTGTTTGAATAAAATGTTTCGCCAATTGCATGCGTCTAATCAAAAAAACTTTTCTTATTCGTCTTTTTCTATCTTCCCATTCATCTCCACTATACCCCTCGTCTTCTAATTCCTTCCATTCAACCAAGGAATTCTCTATAATAATTCGCAAATCCAAATTCGCTAATTGTTCTCTAATAGCACCTGCTCCTGTCGCAATTTCCCGATTTCGAAATGTTGCAAAGCCTGGGGTAGAAAAAAAGGGAGAAATGCTGTGGTTACAGGATGAAATTTCATCTTCGAATAAACCCCGTAATCGTAAGAAAGTAGGTTTTTTAGCGCTGGGCCTAGCAAAAGAGAAATCGCCGTATACTAGGCCCTCCAATTTCTTAAGGGGTTTATCTAAAAGATTCGCGATATAACTAGGAAGACCGTTGAAATACCACACATGAGTCACTGGACATGCCAGTTTGATGTATCCCATTTGATATCTTCGTATCCGAGAATCAACAAATTCTACCCCGCATTTTTGGCAAAATCTTTCGTCTTCGTTTTCAGCTACACTCGCTCGAGAATTTCCACAAGCACAAATTCCGCTTTTTATGGGCCCAAAGATTCTTTCGCAAAACAATCCATCTTTTTCTGGTTTATCGGTTTTATAATGAAAAGTGGAGGGCCTTGTGACTTCGCCAACGACTTCCCCATTAGGGAGGGTTTTTTTAGCCCAAGCCTTTATTTGTTGAGGGGAAACGAGTCCAATTTGAAGTTGTTTATGTTTATATTGGTCAATCATAAAATAGAAAAAAGAATTTATATTTATTCCGATCAAACATCCTCCCTATTAACCTGGAAGTTCTTCTCAGATACAAGGAAATGGTTCAGTTCTAGAGCCAAAGATCGTAGTTCTCGAACGAGCACTCGAAAAGATTCTGGAGGATCCTCGTGATTAGGCACTCTTTTTCCCCAGATCGTAGCATTAAGTATTTCTTGACGAGCTATAAGATGATCAGATTTATAAGTAAGTATCTCTTGTAAAATATGAGCAACACCAAATCCTTCTAAAGCCCAAACTTCCATTTCTCCTACTCGTTGTCCCCCTTGCTTGGCTCTTCCTCTAACGGGTTGTTGGGTAACAAGTGAGTAGGGCCCGGTAGAACGCCCATGAATTTTCTCATCAACTTGATGAATTAATTTTAAGATATAGGACTTCCCTATTAGAACAGGCTGTTCGAAGGGATCTCCTGTTCTTCCATCAAATATTCTGCTTTTTCCCGGGTACTCGGGTTCAAATACCCATGGATTTTTTGTTTGTTTACTGGCTTCATATAATTCCGAAAACACGAGTTTTCTTGAAGCCTCTTGCTCATATCTTTCATCAAAAGGTGCTATTCTATAATGTTTCTTTAGCAGATCCCCTGCTAATCCGAGCGAGCTTTCAAATATTTGGCCCACATTCATTCGTGAGGGTACTCCTAAGGGATTGAAGACCATATCAACAGGTGTTCCATCTTGCAAATAGGGCATATCTTGCCTAGGCAAAATTTTGGAAATGATCCCTTTATTCCCGTGTCTTCCGGCTACTTTATCCCCAACTTGGATTTCACGTTTCTGTAAAATATATACACGAACCATTATGTCAAGGGGGTCCCTCTGGATCCATTTCACGTCGATAACGCGCCCTCTTCCACCTATAGGTAGTTTGAGAGAAGTTTCTTTTGAAGTGGATACCTCAAGACCAAAAATAGCCCGTAATAATCCAGCTTCCGCGATATATGACGATTCGCTCGCTATCTGAGGTGTTAATTTACCTACTAAAATATCGCCAGTTTCTACCCAGGATCCCAACCTCACAACTCCATTTCTGTCTAAATTGCGGAGTAAATGTTCTTCTAGATGTGGTATTTCTTTAGTTATTTTTTCAGCGGAGCCTTGGCTTGTCGTATCCGTCTGAATTTCATATTTTCGGATGTGAAAAGAAGTATAAATATCCTCATATACCAAACGTTCGCTAATTAGTACTGCGTCTTCAAAATTGTAACCCTCCCACGGCATATAAGCTACTAAAACGTTTTTTCCTAAAGCAAGTTCCCCACCACCTGTAGCAGCTCCCTCCGCTAAAATTTGCCCTTTTTTAATGGATTTACCCGGTGGAACCCGAGGTTTTTGGTGCATACAAGTATTTTTGTTAGACCGCCGATGGGCAACTAAAGGAATACTTATAGCCTCCCCATTACTTGATAAAAGGATCTTGTGACTATCACTAGAAACGATCTTTCCCTCGCGTTCGGCTATAACGGAAACCCTCGAATCTAGAGCTGTTTGGCGTTCCAATCCAGTTCCAACAATGCACTTCTCGGACCGAGAAAGTGGAACTGCTTGGCGCTGCATATTAGAACTCATTAAAGCCCGATTCGCATCATTATGCTCAATAAAAGGAATGAGAGAACCCCCAATAGAAAAATATTGGAAAGGAAAAATACTTCTAACATGAATCTGTTCCCATGCAATAGTCAGGAATTCTTGACGGTATCTAGCTGGAACAACTTGTTCTTCCTGAATACCCTGATTCAAGGACAAAGAATTTCCTGCTGCTATCATATAATATTCATCTCTATTTGGTGATAAATAAACCACCTGTCTCTCTTTTTTTTCTTTTGCTTTCTCGGATATTTCATAAAACGGACTCTCTATAGATCCCCACCAGTGATCAATTCTCGCATGAATAGCTAACGATCCGGTAAGTCCAACATTGATTCCTTCGGACGTGTCAATTGGACAAATACGCCCGTAGTGACTCGGATGAATATCTCGGCTCCGAAAACTTGCAGTTCTCCCCGTCAATCCCCCAGGGCCCAAACAACTCACTTTTCGCCCATGAACCGTTTGTGTCAATGGATTGGTTTGATCAAAAACTTGAGATAAGGGGTATGTGCCAAAAAAGGTCTCATAAGTAGTTATTAATAAAATCGAAGTTGAAGTTGGAGTTACCAAAGTTTGTGGAGTCGGTTTCGATTGACGTATGAATACTCTACGGATAGTTTTTTGAACCGCATGTTGTAAACGGCCAAGAGCCAGCCCGAATTGATCTTGTAACAGATCCGCAACCGAACGAATACGTTTATTTTTCAAGTGATTCATATCGTCATCGTCAAGTATACCCGTTCCAAATTTCATTCCAATCAAATGATCCGTAGCGGCCAATACATCTCGTGGTAACAAGAATGTTTTGTTCTGAGGTATATCAAGATTCAGTCTCCGATTCAAATTTCGTCGACCAACTCTTCCTAATTCACATTTTTGTTGAAAAAATTTCTTTTGTAATTCCTCGCATAAGGACTCCGAAAATACCAGGTCCCCGCCTACACAAGCAAATTGTTGATAAAACTCTAAAATAGCTTTTTCTTTTGACTCAATCCTCTTCTTCTCCTTAGCATTCGGGAAAGACAAGAAAATTTCGGGGTAGGAAACATTATCTAAAATTTCTCTTAGATTCGAACCCATAGCTGATGATAGAACTAAAATAGATATCTTTTGTTTTCTACTCACGCGAGCCCATATCCTTTCTTTTTTATCAATTGCTAATTCCGACCTTCCTCCCCAATCTGATATTATAGTCCCTGTGTATATGGAAATTCCCTTATGGTCTAATTCCGAATGGTAGTAAATACCAGGACTTAGCAATATTTGATTGATCACAATTCGGTATATTCCATTTATTATAAAGGTTCCTAAGGAATTCATTATAGGAATGTTTCCAATAGAAATGGTTTGCTTTTGCACATCGAAACCAAAAATGAATCTCGCAGATACATATAATTCGGAAGAATAGGTGAGTGATTCATACACAGCATCCCTTTCTTTTATTGAGGGTTCTAGCAATTGATACCCTTTCGCAAATAATTGAAATGCAATTTCGTGATCTGGATCTTTAATTGTTGGAAACTTCTCAAGTTCTTCTGCCAAGCCTTGATTAATGAATCTACAAAATCCCTCAAATTGGATCTGACTAAATCCGGGTATTGTGGACATTTCCTCATTTCCATTCCGGAGCATTTTAATCTTAAGTTTCCTATTTTTCGAAGAAAAATTCCATTATCAGCTCACTCTTCATCAATCCCTACGGATCAATCTAGCAATCATGGAATCTATATTCTGTTTACTGAATCACATGAAATTCTAGGGAACTCCACATACGTATTTCATATATGTATTTCATACATATGAATAGAGAGGATTTCGACGAAAGTTCGAATTTAGCAGGGGTAGAAATGGAATGAAAATGAATTGATAAAACAGTCCTAGAAAAAAATTCTGCCACTTAAACCTTATGATATTCTAAAAAGATTGGATAGCAAAGATTTCTCGTTTTATCTCATTTCTATGAAAAGGATAAAGCCATAATAATTTATAAGCACTAGAAAGTTTGACTTTAGTTCGATTTAGAATAGCACGTTTAGTTTAATCTTCAAAAAGAATTTGAAACTTCTTTTTTGTTTCGTATTCGTAGTAGTAGAATTGCTGGAAAATAAAGGATTTCGTTGTAGAATCCTAAAATAAGGAGAAGTACTTTAATCTATATCAGAGCAAATTTCCTCTTTTTTTTATTCAAGATATTTAATGCAATGAAAAATTAAAGCACGATTCCCCATAGGGATATGTACATAAGGGGGATCCATAGATAATAATGCTGTTCGGACCTGGATTTCCCTATATACGGATTAGGGAAACGTTTATTCTCTTTTAGTATGCCATTAAAAAGAATGGGGGGAGAATACCGATTTAAGAGTCGCTCACTACTGCAATTCAAAAAAAAAAGAAAATTCTAGTTAATGGTTCCAATTTGTTCTTAATTTTTCAGCCTGTGACTGGAAATCCACTTTTTCCCCTTTGTCATCTCAATAGAATAGAAAGAAAAGGGAAGTTTTCTAGTGTTAGCGCCGTGTGTTTTAAGATAGAATCCATAAAAGCAGAAATAGATTTTTTGAAAAAGATTAGAAAAAAGTAAGTAGAATTAGATTCAAGATAAAAGAAAAAGGGTTTTAGTAAGAAAATGTGCATGAATACTTGTTCTTTTGTAGATTTTAGATTGGATTTTTTGGCGGCATGGCCAAGTGGTAAGGCAGGGGACTGCAAATCCTTTACCCCCAGTTCAAATCTGGGTGCCGCCTGATCAATAAAATACTTAGGATTATAGTACTGATCAAACTCGACAAATTCATACTCCCATAAGTTGGGTCAAGAGAGTAACTGGGTCTGCCGATACTGGATTTTGAGAATCCATATCATAGCTCTATCCTCAAACTAGGGTTTGTTTTGGCGACAGTAGCCCAAACGGCTACCAATAGGGATGAGGTAGCGTTTCCTTAGTCTTTTATTAATTTGAATTGATTCGGGGATTTAAAACTACGAGGCTAAGATATCAGAAATCTTTGTATCCAAAGGTCCCTAAGGGGCCTTCCTTTTTCAATCTAAAATTGAAGAAGGGACCTCGCGAAGAAATATCAAGACTTCCTAATTATCATACATTTTATTTATCCTACATCTTACTACATACACTTCGTACATCTTGTGCTATCTGCGTACACTAAAGTAAAGGCTACCTATTCTGTCGAGAATCAGATTCGATAGGCTGATCAAAAATTAATTTCAGGGTTGTGGATAAGGTTCCCTCACTCTTTCATAGAAAGATAGAAAGCGGGGCAGTAGAGTTTAGGTCAAAAAAAAATAAACATGGGTAAGGTAGGTATCCAATAAATATTTATCTATCCTAATTTTATCGTATATTCTGGCGTTCTTTACTTATAAAAAAAGGGTAACAAAAGGAAGAAAAAATCTCTCTATTCCCGCGTCTTCTATTCCAGACATCCCCCTATTATTCTTTTTTAGGGAAAGGGCTATGTATCATATTTATACTTAATGCTCTCCAATTCCACCAGAAATCATATAAGAATTTGTTAGGAGTAAATTGCTTTAACGGATTCATCCATACTCTTAGGGAAGAACGGCCTTTTGACTCTGTACCCTTGATTCCACTATGATTATTGATCAATAGTAGAATAATTCCTTCATAGAAATAGGAGACATAATTTACATGGATATAGTAAGTCTCGCTTGGGCTGCTTTAATGGTAGTCTTTACATTTTCTCTTTCGCTAGTAGTATGGGGGAGGAGTGGACTCTAGGGATATTACTAATTGATTGAGTAGTCGAATTGTAGTATCAACTCTTTTCTTTAATTGATCGTTTTGCATTAATAATTTTGCCAAACTTGATTTTTTCTCTCTTTCTTTAGTTTTGTTTCACTCTTGTAAGAAACTCTTTTAAGAAAGTAAGAAAGAATCGTTCTATTCTACTATGTTCTATTCTACTATAATAGAATAGAAAGAGCGATTCTAGTAATTCAGAATTTCTATTCTACTAGAAGTGACGAGTAAAAAGAAAGTTCTATACATAAGAAAATTAGACTTTCTTACACGAAGCTATTCACAACATATTGCGCGTTTTCCATTTATACTCTTTTCTTATTCTTAGAAAATTTTTGATGTTCTTTTATCTCGTTTGAAGAATCTCGCGACATTTTTAAGCATGAAAGATTCGTAGGTTTTTTCCTTTTACTTATTTTCTTTTTTTTACTCTAGTCTATTCTCATATTATTTTTCTCCCCTTTCGTGGATTCTTTCAATGAAGAATTGTTTTCGATTTTTTTGATTTTGACTTGATTGAAATTAAGTGGATGCAGTGAAAAAAGAAGTTGAATTAGACTACTATTTCAATCTACTAAATCTATTCTTCTATTCTCTATAGTAGATTCAAGATAATATAATAGAAAGAATTTAAAGTGTGGTAGAAAAAACTATATGTAGTTCTTTCTACCACACTTTATGATTCCAACCAGATCCTTTCATTTAAGACTTAGATTTTTTTTCTTTAATCCCTTTTTCATTTCTTCAATGATTAAATGGAATTCCATTTAATCATTTTGGCTGGCTGTTTTTACATAAATAATAAGTAAAAAGGAAGTAGGAACTAAAATGAACAATGCAGTAGCAATAAATGCGAGAGTATTGACTTCCATAAACTCTTTTTTTTTTTCACAATAACTCGGGATGTAATCCCATGGAGAGGAAAAGGGGGTATCCTGTAAATTCAAGGGGAGCACTTGCATTCTGATAATACTGAATCAATTCAATATTATGAATATTGGATCTATCAAATCAATTCATGGTTGATAGTGGAATAATATAACATAGGAGGATCCCTTATCCATACTAAGACCAAAATAGGTTTTTTGATTGGATTCGGAACCCCCTCTATTCTATTTTTCATTCTTTTCTACTTTTTTCTATATGTATAACCCAAAATCTTTCTTATCTTGTCCAATTTCCCTTCCTTTTTATTATAGTTATACATACAATTATGTACGTATTGTATGACGGACTTTCTATGGGTCACATAGACAATCCAAATAAGCAGCAGAAGTAGAAATGAGATGTAGAAAAGAGGGTCTTAACTTAAATAAAAAGGATCCAATATTTGAATTTAAGAAAAAGAGCGTTTGCTTGGTTTTTATTTTATTTGGTTGCTATCAATATCTGTTTTTGGGGGTCTAAATATTTTTTATTTCAATGCAAAAGGATGAAAGAAATATTGTCTTTCCAGAAAGAAAAACCAACCTGGGGTTATTTAATTTCAATACTCCTTTTTTTGCAATACTCCTTTTTTTGGTTCTATATCTCTAATCATCATAAAAATAGAGTAATATCCTAAATTATACTAATCCACGTATGATATGTATGCCGTTCCGTATCAATTGGAATGAGTGAAAAAAAAAAATTCCTATACTGCTCTCTTTTTACTCAGAAATGAGAAATAAAAAAAGTGAAGTAAGGGTGGGTACCCCATAGATATTTGATCTTGCCTCCTGCCCCCCTTTTTTCATCAAAAATTTCCAATTCCATAAAAAAAAAGGAAAAATGAATTTGTCCATTCATTGAACCCTAGTTCGGGACTGACGGGGCTCGAACCCGCAGCTTCCGCCTTGACAGGGCGGTGCTCTGACCAATTGAACTACAATCCCTACGGGGTGTACGGCATACCTATTATTAATTAATATAGAACCATAAGAAGATTCGATTCGTCTGCGGTGTTCTAAGAAATAGACGAATTGTATACTACATACCCACATAGGATATGTGGTATAGTGAGAGTGGCATAACAAGTATGTCGCGATTTTTTATCGCTCAAAATAAACGATTCTGCCTTTCCATAAGAAAAGCTTTTTTCTTTGTAAGAAAAGAATCAGAGAGATATGGATTAGAAATCAATCTCCCCTTATCTCTTTATCCTTTATTTCTATGCATCAGGCATTTTTTTTTATGGAAGAAAAAGCATTGATTTAGTTCATATTCACGAAGCCTTAGATTTTTGGGCCGAGCTGGATTTGAACCAGCGTAGACATATCGTCAACGAATTTACAGTCCGTCCCCATTAACCGCTCGGGCATCGACCCAGGAAGAATTTATTCTAGGGTTTTTGATAATCTATGATTAACCTCTTTTTATAATACTCCCTACCCCCAGGGGAAGTCGAATCCCCGCTGCCTCCTTGAAAGAGAGATGTCCTGAACCACTAGACGATAGGGGCATCACTAGACGATAGCGCCATGCCATATACAACCACTCGTCATATTATACTATAATGATAGTATGAGCAGTTTTTTGGAATTGTCAATATACTCGAAGAGTATAACTAGATCAAAGGAAACAGTCTTTCCTACTTTTCTGTTATGCTTTCATAGGATTTTTTTTTTAGTTGAAGGTTAGGTTAATTCACGGATCATCCCCCTACTTTTAAGGAAATTCGTTTAAAGGGTATAGAATAAGAATAGATTAATAAAAAGGATTCTAGATTAGTTCAGTACAGAGGTATTGATTTGATTTCTCTAACAGGGAAAAGAGTCCAATTTCATTTCTTTTTTCAATTTAAAGTCTGTGCTTCCTTTAGTGTTCAGACCAAAAATGTGGGGATCGCGCACTAAACAAAGTCATAAAATTCAAGAAAAAAAAGAGACATTTTCAAAAAAAAAAGAAAAAAGTGAATGAATTTAGTAGAAAAGTAGTTTATCGGATTCGAACCGACGACTTCTGTCTTACCAAGGCATTACTTTACCACTAAGTGAAAAGCCCTTTATCGGATTTGAACCGATGACTTATGCCTTACCATGGCATTACTCTACCACTGAGTTAAAAGGGCTTTTTATTCAATAATTAGCCACTTTCATTTACCATTATGGGTCTACTTCTACCGCACAATATACATATTATATGTATATATTAATGTACATAATATATGTACATAGAGAGATTTAAAACAAGAATATAATAAACTAGAATTGAGTGGAAAAGAGGGGAGGAAATTGGTAAATGGAGAGGATCGACTAACCGGCGACTTTCCAGATCCTCCTTATGAAAAGTTTGAGGAGTCCTCATCAGAGTCTTCTGATGTAAATTTTCATCAGGTAAATCTGTCGATTCCTGTCTGCTTTTCTTTTTAAGTTATGACTAGTTGTTTGTTGCTTCTCGCAAGCGATAGAGGAAGTCTATGATGAATTTTTTAAAGTCATCTCACCCCTTCCCTATGGCTCGGACTTTATGATAAGTTTAAGAAGAAAACATCTTTCCCAATTTTTTGTTCAATTCCGAAAAAAAAAAGAAAAGCAAGAAAGGGATTTATGGGGACTGTACTGCCCCCTATATCTCTTAGTGTATATTGTAGGAATAATCAAACTATTCCTTACAGCAGTCTGGCACATTTACGTCCTCACAAAACAAATAATGATCGTTGTAGTCGTAACCGTAGAATACGACCCTAATCGAAATGCATACATTTCGTTCATACGCTATTGGTATGGTAAGAAGAGATGTATTTTACAGACTAGAGGGGGGCGATCTAAATCCTAAAGTAAAGGCCCACGATTGAAGTACCAACCGCCCACCGCCATGAACTTTCTCTGTTTGATTCGATAAGTTGGAATTAGCCCCCTTCTCGAACGGTTAGCCTTGACAAAGGGTAGTGTTGGTATCATAATCTACATGTAGCGGGTATAGTTTAGTGGTAAAAGTGTGATTCGTTCTATTAATAACTGAATTTGAAATGATATACTTAAGACATCCTTAAGTTTTTTTATATTCATATTCCGATGAAAACTTTAGTTCTTATAAAGGGTTTAATCCTTTTCCTCTCAATAGCGTATTGAGGAAGAATATAATTCTCGCGATTCGTATCCAAAGACTAATTGAATTTGCATCCAAAATAAAACTTTGATTATGAGTATAGAGTCGCGAAGCATAATTTTGCATTGGATTAAGTATTCCGATTGAATAAATATGAGTAAAGGATCTATGGATGAAGATCCAAAAAAGTTTATTTCCAATCGTAACTAAATCTTCTTTTGTTTTGTTTAAAAAGGAAACGGAAGCCCAATAGCTAAAAAACGATAGTTTTGGTTTACTAGAACCATCAGTATATTGTTTCAGCTCGGTGGAAACCCAACTCTTTTCCTCAAGATCTCTTGAATGAAATTAGGGAACGAAGTAAGTGGATTAGATAGATATTTAGTAGAATTTCTATCTACTACTCTATAAGGATCATCTAGAAAGCGGAGGGCTTTGGTTCCATTCAGACAGAAAAGCTGACATAGATGTTAAGTGGTGAGAATATCCATAAAGGAGCCGAATGAAATCAAAATTTCATGTTCGGTTTTGAATTAGAGACGTTAAAAAAAATCAACCAACGTCGACTATAACCCCTAGCCTTCCAAGCTAACGATGCGGGTTCGATTCCCGCTACCCGCTCCATTCTGTATAAAAAGACTATTCTATTTGTCTAGACATGGTAGAGACTTGTATTCAACCTTTTTCGTCCACCAGTTTTCGGCCCTACAGAGCGGAGTAGAGCAGTTTGGTAGCTCACGAGGCTCATAACCTTGAGGTCACGGGTTCGATTCCCGTCTCCGCACTTAGTAGTTCGTATAAATGGACTATTCTATTTGTATAGATATGGCAGAGGCTGTATCCAAATCCAACCTTTTTTTATTCAGCAGGCATAAAAAAAAAAATGAAAGAAAAGCATAGTCTACCCCCAGTTTGTTTCTTGTTTGTCTCGGTGAATCCCCGGTTTAGGGAACCCTCTTGGAAAGCTCGATTTTCGACCCCGAAGCACTCTTATTTTTTGAGTCGGGTACAAAGGAAGGATAAGATAGGAATGGATACGCTACTAGACAAACAACTACTTAATTTAATAGAAGTAGTTAAGTAGTCAATTAGACTGAATTTTTTATCATAGTAGCTTACTAAATTAAGCTGGCG